TTATCCCATTTTGAAATTGGTTTATTCTGCAGCAGCAAATGCTACTCATAACATGGGCTTAAACGAAGCTCATTTAGTCATTAGTAAAGCTGAAGTCAACGGGGGTACCATTGTGAAAAAGTTAAGACCTCGGGCTCGAGGACGTAGTTATCCGATAAAAAGACCTACTTGTCATATAACAATTGTATTGAAGGATAAATCTAAAAATAATTTAGATTCATATTTCGAAAAAAAATATATGTAAAGATAATATAATAGAAAAATATGGGACAAAAAATTAATCCACTTGGTTTCAGACTTGGTATAACCCAAAGTCATCATTCCCTTTGGTTCGCACAACCAAAAAATTATTCCGCGGGTATACAGGAAGATGAAAAAATACGGAATTGTATCAAGAATTATGTACAAAAAAATAAGAGAACGTCCTCGGGTTTCGAAGGAATTGCACGTATAGAGATTCAAAAAAGAATCGATTTGATCCAAGTCATAATCTATATTGGATTCCCAAATTTATTAATAGAGGGCCGAACACGAGGAATCGAAGAATTACAGATAAATGTACAAAAGGAGTTTCATTCTGTGAACCGGAGACTCAACATTGCTATCACAAGAGTTGAAAAACCTTATGGACAACCTAATATTCTTGCAGAATATATAGCTTTACAATTAAAAAATAGAGTTTCATTTCGAAAGGCAATGAAAAAAGCTATTGAATTAACTGAACAAACGGATACAAAAGGAATTCAAGTGCAAATCGCAGGGCGTATCGACGGAAAAGAAATTGCACGTGTCGAATGGATCAGAGAGGGTAGGGTTCCTCTACAAACAATTCGCGCTAAAATTGATCATTGTTCCTATACAATTCGAACTATCTATGGAGTATTAGGCATAAAAATTTGGATATTTGTAGACGAGGAATAATGGACCCTCATTTGTCTTGCCATTCTGTCCAGTGATTTAACGAAAAAAAAATGACAAACTGTTTTCATTTTTTTTTCGTTAAATCAAACAAAAATGAGCAATTCTAATTCTATAAGGTTGAATAAAAATTTGATTGACCATTTAGTATAATTGCTATGCTTAGTGTGTGACTCGTTAGTTTTTTTTTTAGAGTTTATAGTTGGGATTCAAAAAAAAAAATTGACCGACCCCCACTATGAACTTACTAACTATATAAACTAATAACCAACTTATTGCTTCGTATTGTCGAGATTCCAAGAAACAGTCACTATATGACTGGATCGATCATATAGTTGTAGCAACTGAAATTTTTTCATAAAAAAAAAATAGAAATCTGATTATAGGTTGCGAAACAAAAATAAAGGGATGCGAATAAATGGAAGGATGATAGAAAGAGAGAACAAAAGTATCAATGATATATGATTCCAATATGTATGGTCTATGAATTATCTTACAAAAGGCAGTGTGATAAAGCATCAATACTGATATAAATAATAAAGATAAAGAGCCTCGGGTTAATAGAAACTAAGGAGATTGACTCGGGAACGAATTTTGTCGGGGGCTCCATTGCGGAGTTTGGGCCTAACCATTAACGAAGAGGCTATGGGAACGACAGAACCTGTGATTGCATAGGATTCTATTGAAAACGAATCCTAATGATTCATTGGGTGGGATGGCGGAACGAACCAAGAACAAATTGATTTATTCTAAAAGGTCATGGATTGACCCTACAAATGAAGCAGAAAAGAGTCAATATTCGCCCGCGAAACCTTTAGTTTTAGTTATTGAATTACAATATTTTGGCGCGATTCGATAGGAAAAAAAAAATAAGGATTCGTTATGTTATAAAATAAAAAGCATTCTATAAAATATAAATAAATATAAATATATATAAAATAAATATACATATAAATATACAAAAAAAATATACACGTCCGGTTGTATAGCTGATCTGGTATATACAGCTTACTCTTACTAAATACTATATATAACATATAACAATACTATATAACATAACAAATTAAATATCAATAAATCCCATTACATTACTAAGTGTATTGTGTATTATTTATTAAATACATGTGTATCCGTAGTAATATTAATGAATCGTTTCATTCGCGAGGAGCCGGATGAGAAGAAACTCTCATGTCCGGTTCTGCAGTAGAGATGGAATTAAATTAAGAAACAACCATCAACTATAACCCCAAAAGAACCAAATTTCGTAAACAACATAGAGGAAGAATGAAGGGAATATCTTGTCGAGGCAATCATATTAGTTTCGGCAGATACGCTCTTCAGGCACTTGAACCCGCTTGGATCACGGCTAGACAAATAGAAGCAGGACGAAGAGCAATGACACGATATGCGCGTCGTGGCGGAAAAATATGGGTACGTATATTTCCCGACAAACCTGTTACAGTAAGACCTGCGGAAACACGTATGGGTTCGGGGAAGGGAGCCCCCGAATATTGGGTATCTGTTATTAAACCAGGTCGAATACTTTATGAAATGGGCGGAGTATCAGAAACTGTAGCCAGAGCAGCTATTTCAATAGCTGCGTGCAAGATGCCTATACGAACTCAATTCGTTATTGCGGGATAGGGATGTAGAAATAAAAGGGGTATTGATGATGAAAAAATATAGGTTTATTTATTTCTGGACAGACAATATTTCTTTTTTTCCTTTATCCTTTGCAGTGAAATAACAGATTAAAATAAAAATAATATGATTCAACCTCAGACCCTTTTGAATGTAGCGGATAATAGCGGAGCTCGAAAATTGATGTGTATTCGAATCATAGGAGCTGGTAATCAACGATATGCTCATATTGGTGACGTTGTTGTTGCCGTAATCAAAGAAGCAGTACCAAATATGCCTCTAGAAAGATCAGAAGTAATTAGGGCTGTAATTGTACGTACATGTAAAGAACTCAAACGTGACAACGGTATGATAATACGATATGATGACAATGCCGCGGTTGTTATTGATCAAGAAGGAAATCCAAAAGGAACTCGAGTTTTTGGTGCGATCGCTCGGGAATTGAGACAGTTGAATTTTACTAAAATAGTTTCATTAGCTCCCGAGGTATTATAAATACTAGTAGATTAGACTATGATATAGTGATATAATGGGGTATCTGAAATAGGTCAATTAGTGGATTGTGTATCACGCATATACTTTTAATTAATATTAATTAATATAATATAATTATTTTAATAATTAAAAAAAAAACATGTTGATTATATCAACATTGGGGGGTACCAATAATTATAGTTCGTCATGGGTAAGGATACTATTGCCGATATAATAACTTCTATAAGAAATGCTGACATAGATAAAAAAGGAACGGTTCGAATAGCATCTACTAATATTACCGAAAACATTGTAAAAATACTTCTACGAGAAGGTTTTATTGAAAACGTTCGGAAACATCAGGAAAGTAACAAATATTTCTTGGTTTTAACCCTGCGACATAGAAGGACTAGAAAGGGAATATATAGAACCATTTTAAAACGTATCAGCCGACCCGGTCTACGAATCTATTCCAACTATCAACAAATTCCTAAGATTTTAGGTGGAATGGGGATTGTAATTCTTTCCACTTCTCGAGGTATAATGACAGATCGAGAAGCTCGACTAGAAAAAATTGGGGGAGAAATTTTGTGTTATATATGGTGATCCTCGCCCCCTGTTATCCTAATTTTATCTCTAACTTCCCATCTATTTGTGAAATAGAAAATAACCCTTCCTCCATTAGTTGATACTTCAAGGGGGTTACCTAGAATAGAATGAAAGAACAAAAATTGATTCATGAAGGTTTAATTACTGAATCACTTCCCAACGGCATGTTCCGGGTCCGTTTAGATAATGAGGATCTAATTCTAGGTTATGTTTCAGGGAAGATACGGCGCAGTTTTATACGGATACTACCAGGAGATAGAGTAAAAATCGAAGTAAGTCGTTATGATTCAACCAGGGGACGTATAATTTATAGAATTCGCAACAAAGATTCGAACGATTAGGTGATTTTTTTAAACATTCCTTTCGTGGGAATACAATTTTAAGTTAATAAAAAATCAAGAAACTTATTTTTTCCAAGGAATAGATTCAGAATTAAGGTAAGGAATGATAAATATGAAAATAAGGGCTTCTGTTCGTAAAATTTGTGAAAAATGTCGACTGATCCGTAGGCGCGGACGGATTATAGTGATTTGTTCCAATCCGAGACACAAACAGAGACAAGGGTAATCTTTCTAAAAAAGAACTTTTTAAAAGAAGGACCCATGTAAAAAGAAAGAATCTGTTTTAACATGAAATGGATATCTCCGTATCTTTCTGTATATTTCTGACTCATATTTATGAGATGATAAAATATGACAAAACCTATACCAAGAATTGGTTCACGTAAGAATGGGCGTATTGGTTCACGTAAAAATGGACGTAGAATACCAAAAGGAGTTATTCATGTTCAAGCAAGTTTCAACAATACCATTGTAACTGTTACAGATGTACGAGGTCGGGTAGTTTCTTGGGCCTCCGCGGGTACTTCCGGATTCAAGGGCACAAGAAGAGGGACACCCTATGCTGCTCAAGCAGCAGCAGTCAATGCTATTCGCACAGTAGTTGATCAGGGTATGCAACGGGCAGAAGTTATGATAAAAGGCCCTGGTCTCGGAAGAGATGCAGCATTACGAGCCATTCGTAGAAGTGGTATACTATTAAGTTTCGTGCGCGATGTAACACCTATGCCACATAATGGATGTCGACCCCCTAAAAAAAGACGTGTGTAGAAATAAGAATTAAACAGATTTCAAGAGAAATAAATGATTCAATGATCTGATCAAATAATAATATTAGTATGGTTCGAGAGGAAGTAGCAGGGTCCACTCGAACACTACAGTGGAAGTGTGTTGAATCAAGAATAGACAGTAAGCGTCTTTATTATGGTCGTTTCATTCTGTCCCCGCTTATGAAAGGTCAAGCCGATACCATAGGTATTGCCATGCGAAGGGCTTTACTTGGAGAAATAGAGGGAACAT